CGATGTATGGAAAAGGGGAGTTATAGCAAATTCGAATTCAAAGAAAAAAAAAATTCGATCCATAACATCTATGTCAGCTTTTCTGCCTGAATGCATCCAAAATGACTCGCTTTCTAGATGATCCCTCTAGAAGAGGGGTATTCTAACAAGTCCTTCTAGTTACTTCGTTCCCTATTTCTACTCGCGACAATCCTGAGGAAAAGAATTTTCTTTCCACCGAGCTGAAACAATATGTCGACGGCTCTAGTAAACTAAAGTCATCGTTTAATAGCTATTTGGCTTCAATCTCCTCCTTTACAAAAAAGGATTGAAGATCTAGTTACGATTAGAAATACACTTTTCTATCTTCATCCATGGATCTTTTACTTACTTATACTCATTCAATTGTAAGGGTTGATTCAACTTACAAAAAAAAAATTATGCGTCGCGATTCCATAATCCGAAATCCGATGAGTTTTTTTATTCCATTAGAAATGGAATTTTGGATACAAATCACGAGAATGTATATTCCTCCTCAAACGTTGATCGAGGGGTAAAGGATGAAACCCTTTTCAGAAATAAAGTTTTTTGATCGGAATATGAATCAAACCGAAAGACCCCCTAACTATTTCAGTTGTTAATAGAACGAGTCACACTTTTACCACTAAACTATACCCGCTACAATATTATTATTGTATACAAATGGACCATTTGTCGAACAAGGGAGTGAGACGTAATCAAGATAGGATCAGAATCATGAAAATCGGAGTAAGTCCTGACGTGTTCCGAGGGGAGGACTTAATAAAAATCGTTACTCACAGTCCCGGCCTGAAAGAGTGATTGAAGTCGGAACATCAAAACAAAATGAGTTGCGCTCTGCAAGAATCCATAGTTCTATTTTTTTTTTCGAACTCCCCCATCAATTCTTTCGAGCAAAGAAAAGAAAGGATTTTTTCAAAAAAAAGAGTGAGAGTTTGAATCTGATCTTTTTTCGAAGTGACTCCCTTCCCTATTCATTCAACTTCCAGATCTTATCTTATGAATTCGGATCAATTCGATCTAGTGAAAAATAATAGTATTCATTTTGTTTGTGGACTCAAGTACTCAAACAAAGCTTGTCTTTTGAAGAAATAAATGAGTTCTATTAGTAGAATAGAAATCAAAATAAATGTGTGTGTTTTTTGTTCTAGTAAGTAAATCGATAAAAAGAAAAACAAAGCAAAGAATAAAATGAAACTCCTGTCATAGGAATGGAAATAGCCCCTGTTATTGTTGGGGATGCTTCAATAACAGGTATTCTCGTTTTCAAATCAGATAAATATCATTTGATCTATGATTCATTGGAGCAAAACAAGGAATGGCCCGGCTAGGTACTGGCCAGGCCGGGGGAAGAAAAGAACCTTTCGTACGAAATTAAAGAAGTACTCTTTCTATTGGGGATATCTGTTTCGAATCGTTATCTAAATGGAATTGCTGATAAACTTCGTATATATATATTATAGAATAAGGAGAAAGAAAGACTTTTCTCAATCTTTACTTCACGCGTCACATATGAATTTTCCTTTTGAAATTAGGAGAGATGGCTGAGTGGACTAAAGCGACGGATTGCTAATCCGTTGTACGAGTTATTCGTACCGAGGGTTCGAATCCCTCTCTCCCCGTTCCCTCTGATCACTTGAGATTGATCTTTCAAATTCGAAAAACAAATCTCGAACCCTTGTTATCTATAATTAAATGTATGGAATACAGAAAATCATAAGAAAATTCTGAAAAACAGCAAGGAAAAACCTCTGATTTTTTTTAATCCTCACGTCCAGGATTACGTCCTGGATCATTAGATAGGAATCCGAAGATGAAGAGAGAAACAAAGAATATCACTACCGTGTAAACGAAGAGTTTGAGAGTAAGCATTACACAATCTCCAAGATCATTTTATTGGGAAATAAGGGAATAGATTCTATTCTCTATTTTTGTACCACATATCCTATTTTGACACCAGGAAATGAAGTGGTTTCTAGAAAAAAAAAGAAATTTGCGGGAATTCTTTTCTTTTGTAATAAGATTTTGATTCCTTCGTTACCAAAATTTGCTTTCATATCTATACCTACAATTAGGTATTGTGGGGGACCATACATAAGGTCTTTGCCCCGCGGGGGTCAGAATGAGGAAATGAGGTGATCCAGATTCATCGCGGCTATCAAAAAGAATTTCGATTTTGAATCGAGAGTTTATAATGTCAGACTTATATGGTCTTATCCATTGTTAGAATAGAATTTTTTTATCGAATAAATCATGAATATGAATGTTTCTAAAACAGTATTAAAGATCTCATCGAAAACTTACAGCAGCTTGCCAAACAAGGGCTAAGAGAAAAAAGAGCACAGGTATGACTGGCATAACGTCTACAATTGGATTGAAAAAAGCATAAGCCTCGGGCAATTTGGCGAAAAAAAAGCTACTCGAATGAAGAGCAGAATTAAGACAGATACAGATCAAACTTAAAATATTAAGCATAACAAACATTTCTTTCGTTCTTGGAGAGAATTTCATTATTATTGAGTTATTGATATAAGGGTAAAAATCAAGAAAGAAGAGTAAAGTAGGAAAAAAAATTCTTCTTTTTCTTTGAACTTCCCCAATCAAAAATCCTTCAATTTTCAAATGAAAATAGAAGGAATCATACTTTCATTCAATATCTTAATTGAATTATATATAATGATCAATGAATTCATTTTGATTCTACATCTACACGTGTAGAATTCTAGCAACAACCTATTCTATTCCATAGATATAGGGGCTGGAATTGACAAACAACTAATAACAATATTAGTGTTATTAGTGTCGAATAGAAATCTAAATGGGGCGTGGCCAAGTGGTAAGGCAACGGGTTTTGGTCCCGTTACTCGGAGGTTCGAATCCTTCCGTCCCAGACGGATTCTATCAGAACAAAGATTGTTCTATTGTCTATTCTTAAACAATACACTCTTTTGTTTAAGAGTGTAATGTTGGAATGTGATCCAACCTTTCATTCTGATTTCGAATGATTCTTCTCTGAATCATATCCTCCCTTTCGATTAATTCTGTTTCTGAGAAATAGAATCGAATATCAATGACATGCGAATGGAAATAAACATCTTTTTGATATGGGTAGGATAGAAACAAAGATTAAAAAATTCAAAAAAAAAATTGGGTGGGCCACTCAGCGTATGCCCATCCCCCCCGCTCATATTCATATTGAAGTTAGTTAGTCATCAGAGAAACTTGATATCCCTTATCCAATTTGCGTCTCTTTAATCAATGAGATATTTTTGAAACATTTTGAGTTACTCGTTGTGATTGTGGCGACTTGTTGATGTGATTGATTTAGAGGTAAAATTCCGTCTTTCCTAGAAAACTTCTTTCTAGGAAAGATTTCCAAATTTTGGAAACCGTTTTTGATTTATGATTGCTTACCCTATAAATCTTTGATATTCGAAGAAGCGTGAGATTTTTGAATCTATCCTATCGAGTCACTTGCGACATTTCTAGGTCATTAAAATGGTTTATTTTGTTAATGGCTCATTTTGTTATAGTATTGGTAATCTAATTAAAGACTCTTCTTTAGTTTAGTTCTTCGAGAAAGAATTGGATCTTTCATGATTGATCGTACCGATCCATTTGTTATAGATGGAAGAAATATTAAGCAATTCATTTCTTCGTGTTTATTATTACATATATATGTATGTCATATGACATAATATGGGGTGAAATTGGATTCTTGCCGATACTTCCCCATATGAATAACCTATTCATTCATATATAAAAATATAGCATGGACTACTATGTACCGATGGAGCCAATGACTATTCATGATTCCATAAGAAAATTCCATACTGGTCCCAATTTTAGAGGAATGTTATGGTAAAACTTCGTTTAAAACGATGTGGTAGAAAGCAACGTGCGACTTGAAGGACACGATCGGCTGTGGATTCTTGCATCCGCCATTTTTCTATATCAATGAAGATGCTCTTGGCTCGACATAGTTTGTCCTGTGCCTACTAGGACCCCTTTTTGGGGGATTTCAATAAAATAGTACATGATGGAGCTCGAGCATCAATTCTTGATTCCTTTATTAGAGGGAAAGATCTAAGGTTAGCGCCAGTCAATAAGTTGGAACAACTTCGTAAGTATATCTTCGATATAGAAATCACAAATTCGAACAAGTTTCAAATAAAAAAAAAAGTAAAATTATTCTGAATTGGTAAAACTATTTCGATCAAAAGTGTATCACAGGGGAATCCACCCTTTCTATGGTTCTTCAATAGAAAGAAATAACAAAAGGTATGTTGCTGCCATTTTAAGACGATTAAGGATCACCGAAGTAATGTCTAAACCCAATGATTCAAAGCAAAGATAAGGGATACCGGAACAAGGAAACGCCATTTTCAATTATCTCAATAACTAGATCGGAATGAGAAAGAAAAATAGATTCTAGACGAGACAAACAAAAGAGGTTAGAGACGGCTCAATAAATGTCTAAGGATTTCCCTTCGAGTTCTTTGAGAATTACATAACTTGAGTTATGAGTATGAATGATATTTCTTTTTTTTGTGTGTTCTTCCTTCCTGAAGAACACACAAAAAAAAAGGACTCAAATCCTAATCTACCTAATCTAATTGATTATTTTATGAACCATTTGTAACTTTATACATATTGAATCATTCTTTTTCGAGCCGTACGAGGGGAAAACCTCCTATACGTTTCTAGGGGGGGCATTGTTCATCTCTATCTATCCCAATGGGCCATCTATCGAATCGTTGCAATTGATGTTCGATCCCGAAGAGAAGGAAGAGATCTTCGTAAAGTAGGTTTTTACGATCCGATAAAGAACCAAACTTATTCAAATGTTCCTGCTATTCTATATTTCCTTGAAAAGGGTGCTCAACCCACAGGAACTGTTCATGATATTTCAAAGAAGGCAGAGGTATTTAAGGATAAGGAACTTTGAATTAATCAAACAAAAGAAAATTTTGGAAATCAAAAAGGGGGCCACTATCTAGCTTTGTGTCATTTTTTCCCCACCATTCCCCCTTTTTGATTCTTGCTCTATTCATACCTATTCGCAATTGCTCCCGCATGATCCCATATCATATAACGACAAAAAATCTCTTCTATTGACATGAGATGGATAGAAAGAAAAAAGGGGATCGAGTGAATGTAGAAAATAACTGGGAATTGATGGGATTGCCATCAATCGGATGGTTTTCATTGGGATTCTACCAATAAAAAAAGAATGAATCTTGCTTATTGTTCGTACCTCTATTGAGAACTCGATATTTTTTTCCCACTTCTTGCTTATTTATTTTTATTCCCTCATCCATACTTCGTTTCTTATCTATGTAGTGCCAATTCAACACAAGTCTTTATTTTCTTTATTGAATTTGTTTTTTCAACATTCCATTTCTATTGACAATGGTATATCGATCAAATATAATTCGATCGTAGATAAATGGATCTATTTCTCCCCGTCCCATAAGTTTGTTTCTTTACTTCACTCAAATGATGGGTTCGACGGATTTGCTGTGACACAAAAAGTATCTTCTGAATTTGATGAAAAAAAAAGATCAAAAAGAGAAGAGGTCCATAAAATTTGACATCTCTCAATTGTCTATATTTATCTGATAATCGGTTGTATTTTCATCTGATCTGAACATTTTTATGTTCCAAATTAATCATAAAATTTTCTTTTAGCTTTTCTTTGAAATTTGTTGCTAGTTCAATGTTTTATGTTTTGATGGGGTAGGGCAATCCAATCTCTTTTTTTTTTATTCCGATCATATCACCATATTTATACGGGTTGCTAACTCAACGGTAGAGTACTCGGCTTTTAAGTGCGGCTATGATCTTTTACACATTTGGATGAAGCAACGGATTCGTCCATACCATTGGTAGAGTTTGTAAGACCACGACTGATCCTGAAAGGAATGAATGGAAAAAACAGCATGTCGTATCAATGGAGAACTCTGAGAATACTTCATTCTTACCTGGTCGGTACAAAATGGGGTTTTTATTCTTGGAACGGGACCAAATCAATTCACAGTTGGGTCGAGTGAATAAATGGATAGAGCCCTAATGGCTCTAATTCTAAGGAAACAAAAAGCAACGAGCTTCCGTTCATAATTCGAATAATTACCCGATCTAATTAGACGTTAAAAATATATTAGTGCCTGATCCGGGAAAGGGTTCTCCTGTGAGTGGATCATCGATTCCTTTTTTTTCATGAATCCTGACTATTCTTTCTCCATTATGATTATGGGGTGGATACAGATGTGTAGAAGAAGCGGTATACTGAGAAATGTATTCCAAGATCAAAAGAGCGATCGGGTTGCAAAAATAAAGGGATTTCTAACCATCCCTTGTAACTATAACGAACACAAATAAATTGGATTGGATTGGATGGAAAAAGATAGGATCCGTTGATTGGACTCCCTGTCTCCTGGGTATCTATTCTTTTCTTACTATATACCTTGTTCTGACTGTATCGTACTATGTATCATTTTATAACCCAAGAAATTCCCGGTTTTCAAAAAGTAAAATTTCAAATGGACGAATTACAACGATATTTCGAAATAGATAGATCTCGGAAACAACACTTCCTGTATCCGCTTCTATTTCAGGAGTATATCTACGCACTTGCTCATGATCATGGTTTAAATGAATGGATTTTTTACGAACCCATGGAAAATTTAGGTTTAGGTTATGACAATAAATCCAGTTCACTAATTGTGAAACGTTTAGTCACTCGAATGCATCAGCAGAATCATTCGATGATTTCGGTTAATGATTCCCACCAAAACCGATTCCTCGTTGGGCGCAACAAGAATTTTGATTCTCAAATAATATCAGAGGGTTTTGCAATCATTGTGGAAATTCCATTTTCGCTGCGATTAGTATCTTCCCTAGAAGAAAAAGAAATAGCAAAATCTCATAATTTACGATCTATTCATTCAATATTTCCCTTCTTAGAAGACAAATTATCACATTTAAATTATGTGTCAAATATACTAATACCCTACCCTATCCATCTGGAAATCTTGGTTAAAACCCTTCACTACTGGATACAAGATGCTGCCTCTTTGCATTTATTGCGATTCTTTCTCCACCATTATCGGAATTTGAATAGTCTCATTACTCCAAAGAAATCCATTTCTCTTTTAAAAAAAGAGAATCAAAGATTATTCGTATTCTTATATAACTCTCATGTATATGAATGCGAATCTATATTTGTTTTTCTCCGTAAAAAATCTTCTCATTTACGATCAACATCTTATGTAGCCTTTCTTGAGCAAACACATTTCTATGGAAAAATAGAAGATCTTGTAGTAGCGCTTCGTAATGATTTTCAGAAGACCCTATGGTTGTTCAAGGACCCTTTCATACATTATGTCAGATATCAAGGGAAATCCATTCTGGCTTCAAGGGGGACTCATTTTTTGATGAAGAAATGGAAATATCACCTTGTCAATTTTTGGCAAAGTCATT